GGAGTTTGTTTGCTCATTGTTTGTCAGGTGGGTAGGGGTACAGGTATTGGATAGGGGGCGGAAGATGTGTCTAAGTAGGATGATAAATTTAAGTAAATAAACAGTAAAAATTTAAGGTAGATCGGACGTTTTGGATGGGGTAGTTGAGGTATAAAGTGATTAAGATCAAGCAAGCAGGGTGGAAGAAAGGTTGGTGTGTTTTAAACGAAGTGATGTTTAGTATAATGATTCGTAAACTAAGCGGGAAAGTTCGTTTGTTTGTAAGTGTTCGTAAGTGTTTGTAAGAGTTTGTTAGGGCAAGGGTTTGTTTTTTGGAATTTTCCTGGTTTTGTTTAAAGACAAATGGAGTTTAGGTGGAGGTGTTAAAAAGAGGAAGAAAAGTGAAGAATTATGTCCTGCGACCATTGATCAAATAGCCTCATAGTAGTGAGGTTGCGGGGATATAAGGTGCCAGAAAAAGTGCATCAGGGTAAAGATGAAACTGAAATATACCTCAACCGTCGCATTAAGTAACCCATGAGATTCAAACCGAATGCCCGGGATGAGAGACAGTGTCCAACAACCATTAATTAATGGGTATCGCGGGAAAGAGATGTTAAAGCGAGCATAACCGAATGGGGGAGCAAGTGCATCAGTGCGAAAATGAGACGTACCCACACCTGAAACCGTATCATTAATTTGTGCTAGAAGGCCAAAAAAGGGTTCGCTATGGATTGTATGTCCATGTCAACCAATTGGATACCCGTTGCACTGGAAGTGTAGAGTGAGATGGCCCAAAAAAAGAGAACCAAAAGCGAAGAGACACTGGGGATGTCGCGATTACGAGGGACGATGTACGCATATAGCGAACCAGATGGCCAGATGGCAAGGTGAGGAAAATAAACCAAGTTATGTGCCTGACCGAGGAACCAGAGGCGCAAAAGCGCAAGGAGTGTAAGGGTGTAGGGGGAAAGAATGGACCTGACGCTGGGAATACCGAACCTTACTTACACCGGGTTGATGATCTCTCGTGAGTAGCCAGACTAATAAATAACCGGGCTCCTGAAACGAGTCTTACGGGATAAGAAAGTTCCCGGGCCAGTTATGGGCGGGGCCGATAAGTCCTTTGTACTAAAGCACTTCCGTATACTTAGAGCTATAGGGATAAAGAGTGCCATAGTATGTCATTAGAGCATGGAGTTCTTATACCAGAGCACTTCCGTATACCAGACCAGCAGGGTTAAAAGTGGCGGTACCTTGACCTAGACCATAAAACTCGACTGTCGTGGACCATGAAGTTTTCCAATCCCTGAAGTAGGACCGTACTGTGTCAGAGCTTAGTCCATTGATACCATATATGTCATTAAAGCATGAATTACCTAGTCCTTAATAATTACATATAATGTATAGGGTACAATTATTAAATGTACGATATACATAGCCTGGATAGGCCAAGCAAACCAGCCCACAACTTAGTGGGGGGGTAGGGGGGGCTACCCTGAGGGTATGGGGTTCTTGTAGTTGAGGAAACAACGATGGCTTTTCAGGCCATAGACCTTGGTTAAATCCAAGTAAGAATACTATGACCTATTTTCTGGTGTTTTTGGGGGTTGGTTTTGTTTTGGCGTCGTTGTTAGTGGCGTCTAATCCTTCCCCTCATTATGGTGTTGTTGGGCTGGTTTTTGGTTCTGTTGTGGGATGTGGGTGGTTAGTGAGTTTGGGGGCCTCTTTTGTGTCTCTGGTGCTTTTTATGGTGTACTTAGGTGGGATGTTAGTGGTTTTTGTGTATTCTGTCTCGTTAGCGGCTGATCCGTTTCCTCAGGCTTGGGGGGGTTGGTATGTTGTGGGTTATGTTTTGGGGTTTGTGCCTGCAGGTGTGGGGCTTGTTGTTTGGGGGTGGGGTGGGGGGTTTAAGGTGGACACTGTTGATAGTGTCGGGGTAGTTTTTGCTCGGTTGGATTTTAGTGGTGTAGCTTTGTTTTATTCTTGTGGAGCAGGTATGTTTCTGGTGGCTGGTTGGGGGTTGTTGTTGACCTTGTTTGTTGTGCTGGAGCTTGTGCGAGGCTTGTCTCGGGGGGTCATTCGGGCAGTTTAGGGTCAGAGAATAGTTTAATGTAAAATGCCAGCTTTGGGAGTTGGTGATAGAGGTTTAGCCCTCTTTTTCTGATGGGAACTCTAAGAAGTAGTAAGCCTTCGTCTTTTGGTTTACAAGACCAATGTTTTTTGTAAACTATTAGAGTTAGTTGAGGATTTTGTTTTCTAGGTAGGAGATGGTGGGGAGTAGGATTAGGATGATGGTGAAATAGGTTAATGAGGCTAGTTGTCCGATGATGATGAAGGGGTGTTCTACTGGTTGACTTCCGATTCATGTTAGGATAAATAAGTTGGCAGCTAGTGTTCAGAATAGAAGTTGAGATAGGGGGCGAAAGGTTATGGCTCGTTGTTTGGATTTGTGTAGCAGGGGACTTAGGAATAGGATTAGTACGGAGGCAGCTAGGGCCAGGACGCCTCCTAATTTGTTGGGAATTGAGCGTAGAATTGCATATGCAAAGAGGAAGTATCACTCTGGTTTGATGTGTGGGGGAGTTACTAGGGGGTTTGCTGGAGTAAAGTTTTCAGGGTCTCCCAATAGGTTGGGGGAGAATAGAGCAAGGGTGGTGAGTAGAAATAGTATGATTGTGAACCCTAGTAGATCTTTTAGGGAGAAGTAAGGGTGGAACGGGATTTTGTCACAGTTTGAGGGGATGCCTAGGGGGTTGTTTGATCCTGATTCGTGCAAGAAGGTTAGGTGGATGAGGACTAGGCTGGTGATTATGAATGGGAGGAGGAAGTGTAGGGTGAAGAATCGTGTCAAGGTGGGGTTGTCTACAGAGAATCCACCTCAAGCTCATTCTACTAAAGCATGGCCGATGTATGGGATAGCAGAGAATAGGTTTGTGATTACTGTAGCCCCTCAGAAGGATATTTGACCCCATGGTAGGACGTAACCAACAAAGGCTGTGGCTATGAGGGTAAGTAGGAGGATGATACCTGTGTTTCAGGTCTCTTTATACAGGTATGAGCCATAGTAAAAGCCTCGGGCGATGTGAAGGTAGACACAGATGAAGAAGAATGAGGCTCCATTTGCGTGGAGGTTTCGGATTAGTCAGCCATACTGTACGTTTCGGCATATGTTAGCCACGGATGAGAAAGCTAGAGAGGTATCTGCAGTGTAGTGGGCAGCTAGGAGTAGGCCGGTTAAGATTTGTGTTGTTAGGCAGATTCCTAAGAGGGATCCGAAGTTTCATCATGCTGAGATGTTTGAGGGTGTTGGTAGATCGATTAGGGAGCTGTTTACTATTTTGAGAAGGGGGTGGTGTTTTCGTAGGTTGGGGGCCATTAGGTTTTTGGTTATAGTAGAAGTAGGATGATTAGGATAGATAGTGCGGATGATCCTAAATAGGCTTTGATTAATCCTTTGTGCAGTGTGGTAGAGGTTTTGGCTGCTATGGTTTGTAGGTCGGCAAGCCCTTCTGGTCCTATTTTTTTATACCAGGAGAGGTCGACTAGGTGGCTGGCGATTTTTTGTCCTGAGTTTAGTAGGGTCAGGGAGCTTGGTCGATGGGTTAGGGGGTTAAAGTATCCTAGTGTTAGGGAGAAGTTTGAATAGGGGTTTTGTTTGGGCTGGGTTAGGGTGTGGGTTGTAGCTGTGATTTCTAAGGCGAGAATGATGCCTGTAGTTGTTACTAGGATGGCGGCAGTCTTTGTTAGCAGGGGTATTGTTATTGGTGGGGTTTGTGTGGGGGTTATGTAAGATGTGATTAGTAGGCCAGCCATGATGCTCCCTAAGGCCAAGCGAGTGATTGGGTTGGTAGTTTGTGGGCTGTTTTCGTCCATTGGGGTGATTGTTGGCATTCGGGTGAATTTTGTTTGTACTAGGAGGGTTATTCGTAGGCTGTATGTGGCGGTGAAGGCTGTAGCAAGTAGTGTTAAGGTCAGTGCTCAAGCATTTAGGTGGGAGGTGTTTAGGTTTTCGATGATAAGGTCTTTTGAGAAGAATCCTGCTAGGAATGGGGTTCCTATTAACGCTAGGTTTCCGATTGTTAGACAAGAAGTGGTTGTAGGGAGTATTTTTTGTAAGCCGCCCATTTTTCGGATGTCCTGTTCTCCGTTTAGGCTGTGAATGATTGATCCGGAACATAGGAATAGTATGGCTTTGAAGAAGGCGTGGGTTGAGATATGCAGGAAGGCTAGTTGTGGGAGGTTTAGTCCAATAGTGACTATTATTAGTCCTAGCTGGCTAGATGTGGAAAAGGCAATAATTTTTTTGATGTCATTTTGTGTGAGAGCACAGGTGGCAGCAAATAGTGTGGATATGGCACCTAGGCAAAGACACAATGTGAGGGCGGTTTTGTTGTTGGTAAGTAGGGGGTGGGTACGAATTAGCAGGAAGACTCCGGCGACCACTATTGTGCTCGAGTGGAGTAGGGCTGAGACAGGGGTAGGACCTTCTATGGCAGCGGGCAGTCATGGGTGGAGGCCGAATTGGGCTGATTTTCCTGTGGCGGCTAGGATAAGGCCTAGTAGGGGGAGTGTTGGAGTGTTTGTGGGGGAGAATATTTGCTGCATCTCTCAGGAGTTTAGGGTGGAGGCAAGCCATGCTATGCTTAGGATGAGTCCGATATCTCCAATTCGGTTGTAGAGTACGGCTTGTAGGGCTGCTGTGTTGGCCTCTGCTCGTCCGTGTCATCAGCTGATGAGTAGGAAGGATATGATGCCAACACCTTCCCAGCCAATGAAAAGTGTGAAGATGTTGTTAGCGATGGTTAGTGTAAGCATTGCGATTAGGAATGTTGTTAGGTAGGAGAAGAATTTTGTAATATGTGGGTCGGATGCTATATAGTGTATTGAGAATTGTAGAATAGATCATGTTACGAATAATGCAATGGGAAAGAATAGGAGGGAATATTGATCTATCTTGAAGCTAAGCGGAATTTTGAAGTTTATGATGAATTTTCATTCTCAGTGTGAGGTGATGCTTTCTAGTCCTGAGTATGTGAAGAGCACTATTGGTGTCAGGCTGATAAGGAAGGCGGTTTTGATGGTTAGGGTAATGGTTTTGGGGGAGTTTTTGGAGGTATGTAGGAGGGCGGGGAGAAGTGTAGGCGTTAGGATTGTTGCTAGTGTGAGTAGCATGAGGGTGTTGAGGAGTAGGGCTATTTCCACTACTTTTACTTGGATTTGCACCAAGATGAGTGGTTCCTAAGACCAGTGGATTGCTATTATCCTTTAAAAGTAAGGGGGCTGAGGCTTTAGACTCAGATACAGGAATTAGCAGTTCTTGYTGGTTGAACCTCCCCTCGGCAGGTAAGAAGGGTCTAACTTCTATTTTTAGGGTCACAGTCTAATGTTTGGTTTAAACTATACTTGCATGAAAGAGGTCCGGAGATTAGTTCAGGTTTTAGGATTAGGAGAAGCGTAGGGAGGAGGTGTAAGGTCATTAGTAAATGCTCCCGCGTGGTGGAGCTTTGGAGTGTTGTGATGTGGGGGGGTAGGGTTCCTCGTTGGGTTGTTGTAAGTATAGATAGTGTGTATGAGGCGGTTAGTAGGGTGGCAGTCCCGGTAAGGATAATTGTTGGGGGGGATCAGTTGAATAGTGCGACTATAATGCTTAACTCTGCTATCAGGTTTGTGGTGGGGGGTAGGGCCATATTTGTTAGGTTGGCTAATAGTCATCAGGTGGCTATTAGGGGGAGAAGTGGTTGCAGTCCTCGGGTTAGTAGGAGGATACGACTGTGCGTGCGTTCGTAGTTTGTATTGGCTAGGCAGAATAGTATTGAGGAGGTTAGACCATGGGAGATTATAAGGATTATAGCTCCCGAATAGGATCAATGGGTTTGGATTATGCATGCAGCAATAACCAAACCTATGTGGCTTACGGAGGAATAGGCAATGAGAGATTTTAGGTCAATCTGACGTAAGCAAATTGAGCTGGTCATTAGGGCCCCTCATAAGGCGAGGGTAATGAACGGGTAGTGAAGGAGGCTGTTTGTAGGGGGGCTTGTTAGGGGGGTAATACGTATGATGCCGTATCCACCAAGTTTAAGGAGGAGAGCAGCAAGTAGTATGGACCCTGCGATTGGGGCTTCTACATGAGCTTTGGGTAATCACAGGTGAAGCCCATAGAGAGGTGCTTTTACTATGAAGGCCATGAGGAGGGCGATGTTTAGGAGGAGGGGGGATCAGTGTTGGGTTGAGGTGGGCTGTAAGATATGGGGGTGGAGTTTTAGGGTGGGGAGGTGGAGGGTACCCATCTGTGTATGTAGGTATAGGATTGCAACCAGGAGAGGAAGGGAGCTGATGAGGGTGTAAAAGAGGAGATAGATGCCTGCACTCAGGCGCTCTGGTTGGCTCCCCCATCGTGTGATTAAGACTAATGTGGGGATTAAGGTTGCTTCGAAGGAGATGTAGAATAGTATGAGCTCCGTAGTTGAGAAGGCTAGGATGATAAGAGGTTGTACTATGATTAGGGCTATTGTAAAGATTTGCTTTCGTGCTGGTGGTTCGTGTTGTAAGTGGCCTTGGCTTGCTAGAATTATAAGGGGCGTGAGCCAGCAGGATAGGACTAGCAGCGGAGAGGATGTTTGGTCGATGCCTGTGTACTGGGTGAGGTTTTTGTATGGGTAGTAGGAGGGTGCTAATCATTGTAGACTTAGGGTGGCAACTAATAGGCTGTGCATTGTGGTATTTGTTCACATGAGTTTTGGGGGTGAGAGAAGAGTTGTTGGAAGTAGTATTAGGGTTGGTAAGATGATTTTTAGCATTGTAGGAGGTTTAGGTTTTGTAAGTGGTCAGAACCATGGGTTCGTGTGGAGGCTACTAGCATTGCTAGTCCTGTGCCTGCTTCACATGCAGAGAATGTTAGTATGAGGATTGGTGTGAGGGAAGAGGAGGGTGTTTGGTTTTCGATTGGTCATGTCGATAGGGCAATGTATATTGATAGTATTATGCTCTCTAGACAGAGTAGGGCGGAGACAAGGTGTACTCGGTGGAAGGCCAATCCTAGGCTACTTAGGGTGAACGCTGAGCAGAAGCTTAGGCGGAGGAATGACATGAAGAGGGCCATAGAGTAGACTATGGTTTGTTGAGTCGAAATCAACTGTCTTGTTTTTAGACTAGCTCTCTTATTCTGCCCACTCTAATCCTCCTTGGGCTCATTCGTAAATTAACCCCAAGGTTAGAAGGAGGATGATTGTGGAGGCTCAGATTAGGGTGATGATTGGGTGTTCTAGTTGGGTGGCTCATGGTAGGGGCAGCAGGAGGGCGATTTCTAGGTCAAATAGAAGGAATAAGATGGCTACTGAGGAAGAATCGGATGGAGAATGGGAGTCGAGCAGATCCTAGTGGGTCGAATCCACACTCGTAGGGCGATAGTTTTTCTGAGTCTGGGGTCATTTGAGTGAGTCAGAAGTTTAGTGTGGTTAGGGCTATGCTAAGGACAATGGAGGAGGTAAGTATGAATGTAATTATGTTTATTGCTCTTCTCTGGGATTCTACCAGATTCTAGAGATTGGAAGTCTGTTGTAATGGATATACTAGAAGAGCAAGATCCTCATCAGTAGATGGTTAGGTAGAGGAACAGTCAGATGACGTCTACAAAGTGTCAGTATCAGGCTGCTGCTTCGAATCCGAAGTGGTGGCCTGGTGTGAAGTGGAATTTTATTAGTCGTAAGAGGCAGATTAGCAGGAAGGAGGACCCAATTATAACGTGGAGGCCGTGGAATCCTGTAGCCACGAAGAAGGTTGATCCATAAACACTGTCAGCGATTGAGAAGGGTGCTTCGTAATATTCTGTTGCTTGTAGGGCGGTGAAGTATAGGCCTAGCAGGATGGTAAGGGTTAGTGCTTGGATAGCTTGTTTTTGACCTCCCTCAGTGATGCTGTGGTGAGCTCAGGTGACGGTAACTCCAGAGGCTAAGAGGATTGCTGTGTTTAGTAGTGGTACTTCTAGGGGGTTTAGGGGTATAATTCCGGTTGGAGGTCATTGGTTTCCTAGCTCCGGGGTGGGTGCTAAGCTAGAGTGGAAGAAGGCTCAGAAGAAGCCAATAAAGAAGAACACTTCTGATGTGATGAAGAGGATTATTCCATATCGAAGGCCTTTTTGCACTGTTGGTGTGTGGTGACCCTGGAATGTCCCCTCTCGTACAATGTCTCGTCATCATTGAATTATGACTAGGAGGATAGATACTAATCCAAGAGCTAGGAGGTGCAAGGAGTTGTAGTGGAATCACATGATTAACCCTGATGTGGTGAGTAGGGCGGCAGTTGCTCCGAAGATGGGCCATGGGCTGGGGTCTACTATGTGGTAGGAGTGTGCTTGGTGGGCCATTAGATGTTCTCTTGTAGGTAGAGGCTTAACAGAAGGACGAATACGTAGGCTTGGATTATGGCTACTGCTACTTCTAAGATTGTTAGTAGGAGAAGGATTGTGGCAGTGAGGATAGACACTGTAGGTATGATAGGGAGTAACGTGATAGTGGCTGTTGAGATGAGTTGGATGAGTAGGTGTCCTGCGGTGAGGTTGGCTGTAAGGCGGACTCCCAAGGCTAGAGGGCGGATTAGTAGGCTAATGGTTTCGATTACAATTAGGGCTGGAATTAGTAGGGTGGGTGTGCCTTCAGGTAGGAGGTGCCCTAGAGAGATTGTGGGTTGATTTCGTAGGCCTATAAGCAGAGTTGCAAGTCATAATGGAAAGGCAAGAGCTATGTTTATTGATAGTTGGGTGGTTGGAGTAAATGTATAGGGTAGTAAGCCTAGGAGGTTGATTGTTAATAGTAGTAATATTAGTGATGTGAGGATGATAGCTCATTTGTGGCCTGGTTTGTTTAGTGGAACCATGAGTTGTTTGGTGATCGTGTTGATGGCTCATAGTTGTAAAGTGGACAGGCGGTTGGTGATTCATCGGTTGCCGGGGATGGGGAGGAGGAGGGTAGGCAATAATACTGAGAGGAGGATTAGTGGGATCCCGAGGAGGTGGGGGCTTGAGAATTGGTCAAAGAAGGTTAGGATCATGGTCAGGCTCAAGGGTGGTTTTTGGTTGTTATGGGTGCCTTATTGATGGGGAGGTTTGTTGAGATGAAGGACAATGTTTTAGGTTGGAGGATTAGGGAGAATATGAATCATGATATGACTATGATGAAGAGTCAGGGGCTAGGATTTAGCTGGGGCATGTCACTAAGGAGGGGGTTCCCCTCTTTATCTAGCTTAAAAGGCTAGTGCTGGTACATAGCTTCTTAATGATTAGGAGGTTAGTAGTGAGGATCAGGTTTCGAAGTGGCTTAGAGGAGTGGATTCTACTACGATGGGTATGAAGCTGTGATTGGCCCCACAGATTTCTGAGCATTGGCCATAGAAGACTCCTGGGCGAGTGGTAATGAATGACGTTTGGTTAAGTCGCCCTGGGATAGCATCGGTTTTTACTCCTAATGTGGGTACGGTTCATGAGTGGAGGACATCGTCAGCGGTAATGATGATGCGGATTGGGGATTCTATTGGGATAGTGACGCGATGGTCGACTTCTAGGAGTCGAAAGTGGCCAGGCAGGAGGTCTGTTGTGGGGGTTATGTAGGAGTCGAATGAGAGGTCTTTGAAGTCTGTGTACTCGTAGGACCAGTATCATTGATGTCCGATGGCTTTTAGGGTCAGGTCTGGTTCGTCGAGTTCATCTATTATGTATAGGATTTGTAAGGATGGGAGGGCTAGTAGGATGAGGACGATGGCTGGTAGGATTGTTCAAATTAATTCAACTTCCTGAGCGTCAACAGTGTTTGAGGATAGTTTTTCTATTAATATAAGTGTCAGTAGGTAGAGCACAAGGCTGCAGATTATTAGGGCAACTATTAGGGCGTGGTCGTGGAATTCGATTAGCTCTTCTATGATTGGTGATGAGGCGTCTTGAAATCCTAGTTGTGAGGGGTTAGCCATGTAGGGGTGTACAGGGTTTTCACCTGTAGTTTGGCTTTGACAGGGCCATGTAATTAGTTTACTAACATCCCAATGAAGAGAGAAGCATAAGTGGTTATAGTATGCGACTGGCTTGAAACTAGTGTATGAGGGTTCGACTCCTTCCTCTCTTGTACTTGGACGAAGGCAGGCTCTTCGAAGGTGTGGTATGGGGGCGGGCAACCGTGGATTCACTCAACGTTGGTTGGGGTTAGTTCTGGTTGTATAACTTTTCGTTTAGAGGCGAAGGCCTCTCAGATAATGAACGTTAACATGATTACGGCTGTTATTGAGATTAGGGATCCGATAGATGATAGGGTGTTTCATAGTGTGTAGGCATCTGGGTAGTCGGAGTATCGTCGTGGTATGCCTGCTAGTCCTAGGAAGTGCTGGGGGAAGAAGGTAAGATTTACGCCTGTGAATATAACCCCAAAGTGTGCTTTAGCTCATGTTTGGTTCAGGGTGTATCCGGTGAATAGAGGGAATCAATGGGTGAGTCCTGCCAGGATGGCAAAGACAGCACCTATTGATAGGACATAGTGGAAGTGTGCTACTACATAGTATGTGTCGTGTAGGGCGATGTCTAGTGAGGAGTTTGCTAGGACGATTCCTGTAAGGCCTCCGATGGTGAATAGGAAGATGAATCCAAGGGCTCATAGTATAGGGGGGTCTCATTTAATAGTCCCCCCATGTAGTGTGGCTAGTCAGCTAAAGACTTTAATTCCCGTTGGGATGGCGATAATTATGGTGGCAGATGTGAAGTATGCTCGGGTGTCCACGTCTATTCCTACTGTGAACATGTGGTGGGCCCATACAATGAACCCTAGGAATCCGATTGACAATATTGCCCACACCATGCCCATATAGCCAAATGGTTCTTTTTTACCTGCATGGTAGGCCACCACGTGGGAGATGATCCCAAATCCTGGTAGGATGAGGATGTATACTTCTGGGTGTCCGAAGAATCAGAAGAGATGTTGATACAGGACTGGGTCTCCTCCCCCAGCAGGGTCAAAGAATGTGGTATTTAGGTTGCGATCTGTAAGGAGCATGGTGATTCCAGCGGCTAGGACCGGTAAGGATAGGAGAAGTAATACGGCTGTGATTAGGACGGATCAGACAAATAGTGGGGTTTGGTATTGTGATAGTGCAGGTGGTTTTATGTTGATGGCTGTAGTAATAAAGTTGATTGCCCCTAGGATGGAGGATACACCTGCTAGGTGAAGGGAGAAGATGGCTAGGTCTACTGATGCCCCAGCATGGGCTAGGTTTCCGGCTAGGGGAGGGTAAACTGTTCAGCCCGTGCCGGCACCTGCTTCTACCGTGGAGGAGGCTAGTAGGAGGAGGAAGGACGGGGGAAGTAGTCAGAAGCTTATGTTATTTATGCGTGGGAATGCTATGTCGGGAGCGCCAATTATGAGGGGGACTAGTCAGTTCCCAAACCCCCCGATCATGATTGGTATTACTATGAAGAAGATTATTACAAAGGCATGGGCTGTGACAACTACATTATAGATTTGGTCATCCCCTAGGAGAGTCCCTGGCTGGCCTAGCTCTGCGCGGATAAGTAGGCTCAGGGCGGTACCAACTATGCCTGCTCATGCGCCGAAGATTAGGTAGAGGGTGCCAATGTCTTTATGGTTGGTTGAGAATAGTCATCGATTTAGGGTCACAGGTAAGTTGGTAAGATGGCTGAATGTTTAAGCGTTAGGCTGTAGTCCTTTTTACAGGGGTTTAATTCCTCTTCTTATCGACTCTGTAGTGAAGTTCATGTTGAGTTGCAAGCTCATCGATATGCGCTTGGAGTGCATCGGAGTCTTTTAGGCAGAGGTCTGTTGGTTTAGGCGCCTAGCTGTTAACTAGGGGTGTTGTGGGATCGAAGCCCACCTGTCTAGAAAGATCCTAGCTTAATGAAAGTGTCTGGGTTGCATTCAGGAGATGTAGGTTAGTGTCCTACGGATCTTAGCAGAAACTAAGAGGGTTTAACTCTTGTTTAAGGCTTTGAAGGCCTTTGGTTTAATATTATCCTAAGCTTCTTTAAGTGGCGGTGAGTATTATAGGGGTGAGTGGTAGTAGTGAGGTAGATAGTGAGGTGAGTGTAGGGATTAAAGCATTGGTCCGGGTTTTAGTAGATCATTGTTTTATTTTGTTTGAGGGGTTGGGGGGGAGTGTGATTGTTGAGCAGTATGCTAAGCGTAGGTAAAAAAATAGACTTAGGAGTGATAGTAGGGAGACAATTGCAGCTGTTGTGGTTAGTTCTTGTTTAATGAGTTCTTGGATGATGAGTCATTTGGGTAAGAAGCCTGTTAGTGGAGGGAGGCCTGCTAGTGACAGTAGTGTTAGCATAAGGGTTGTGCTTAGTATGGGGGTTTTGGTTCAAGAGGCTATTAGTGTTGGGAGGCTTATGGTGTTGGTTGTATTTATAGAGAGGAAGATGGAGGCTGTTATTAGGGTGTAAATGTAGAAGGTTAGCAGGGTTAGCTCTGGGTTGTGGATGATGATGATGGTTATTCAACCAATGTGGGAGATGGATGAGAAGGCCATGATTTTTCGGGTTTGTGTTTGGTTTAGTCCCGTTCAACCACCTAGGGCAATGGATATGATGGATATGGAGGTGAGTAGTGTAGAGTTTAATGAGTGGGATGTGATGAGTAGGATGGTGGTTGGAGGGAGTTTTATTACTGTTGAGAGGAGTAGGGCTGTGGTAAAGGATGACCCTTGAAGTACTTCTGGGAACCAGAAGTGGAAGGGGGTTAGGCCTAGTTTGATGGCAATTGCAGTTGTTAGTAGGGTACATGATGGGGGGTAGGAGAGTTGGGTAATATCTCATTGTCCGGTGTGCCATGCGTTGGTTATACCTGAGAAGAGAAGTAGTGCAGAGGCAGCTGCTTGTACGAGAAAGTATTTGGTTGTGGCCTCGATGGCTCGTGGGTGGTGGGATTTTGAGATTAGGGGGATGATTGATAGGGTGTTGATCTCAAGTCCAATTCAAGCTGTTATTCAGTGGCTGCTTGTGATTGTGATTGTTGTTCCTAAGAAGATGCTTGAGGTAGAAATTAGTTTTGCGAGGGGGGTTATTAGTAGGGGAAGGGGTTGAACCATCATTTTCGGGGTATGGGCCCGATAGCTTTATTAGCTGACCTTACTAGGAAATAATATAAAGGAAGTATGGAGGATTTTGATTCCTTTTGTGTAGGTTCGATTCCTGCTTTTCTAAGTGTTAGGAAATGAGAGGGTTGGTGCACCTCTATGTTCACTTTATCATAGTGACCCTTGACATTCAGGCACATTTCCTTAGATAAGGAGGTAGGCCCGCGTAAGAGATTGGTATGCTGGTGTGTCAGAGGTGAAGGGATAATGTTAGTGGGAGGAAGTTTTTTCAGAGGAGGTGTATGAGTTGGTCGTATCGGAATCGTGGATAAGAGGCTCGGATTCACAGGAAGCTTGAGGAGAGGAGTAGGGCTTTTGTGGCTAGGATGAGGGGGAAAAGTTCTAGGGATGGGCTGAGTGCACTTGGGCTTAGAAATAGGAGGCTTGTTAGTGTGTTTATTAACATGATGTTTGCGTATTCGGCTAGGAAGAATAGAGCAAATGGTCCGGCGGAGTATTCTACGTTAAAGCCTGAGACAAGCTCTGATTCTCCTTCTGTAAGGTCGAAAGGAGAGCGGTTTGTTTCAGCTAGTGTTGAAATGTATCATATTATTGCTAGGGGTCATGAGGAAAATACAAGGTATAGGGGCTCTTGTACGGTGACGAGGGTGGTTAGGGTGTAGTTTCCGCTTAGTATGACTACGGATAAGAGGATAATGGCTAGGGTTACTTCATAGGAGATGGTCTGTGATACTGCTCGAAGCGCACCGATTAGGGCATATTTTGAGTTTGAGGCCCAGCCTGATCATAAGATTGAGTAGACTGCTAGGCTGGATATTGCTAGGAGGAAGAGAAGTCCAAGGTTTAGGTCTACGAGAGGGAAGGGGAGGGGGAGAGGGGCTCAGATTGTTAATGCAAGGAGGAGGGCGAGTATTGGGGTTGTGATGAATAGAAGGGGGGAGGAGGTGGAGGGGCGGATTGGCTCTTTGATAAACAGTTTGACCCCATCAGCAGCGGGTTGGAGTAGCCCGAATGGACCGACGATGTTTGGGCCTTTTCGGGATTGCATGTAGCTTAAGATCTTTCGTTCAACTAATGTTAGGAATGCTACGGCAATTAGGATGGGGATTATGTAGGTTAGTGCTATGATGGGGTAGGTGGAAGAGGTGTTTGGTCAGGCCATGGTGGGAGCTAGAGAGAGGATTTGAACCTCTGGGGTAAAGGGCTTAAGTCTTTTGCATTTGCCTGGCTCTGCTACACTAGCAACCTTTTTCTTTGGGGTGGTGGGGGTGGCCCTTTGGTAATTTAGTGGGGAACATCACTTGAGGGGGGGGCGTGCTTGGAGTATTGGCCCCACCTTTCCGGTCCTTTCGTACTGGGGAAGGTTGGTCATAGATAGAAACCGACCTGGATTGCTCCGGTCTGAACTCAGATCACGTAGGACTGTTAATCGTTGAACAAACGAACCCTTAGTAGCGGCTACACCACTAGGATGTCCTGATCCAACATCGAGGTCGTAAACCTCCTCGTCGATAGGGGCTCTTGGGGGAGATTGCGCTGTTATCCCTGGGGTAGCTTGGTCCGTTGATCAGATTTACTGGGTCTGGGTACTGTTAGCACGTTGAGAGGTTGCTCTTGGTTAGGGGGTTGGCCCTGTTTTTGGAGGGTCCGTTTTTCTCCAAGGTCGCCCCAACCTAAAAATGTTAGCCAGTGTTTTAGGTGGTGGGCCCGGGTGGGTTGGTAAGTTAGGTGGGGTGGCTATTGATTTTGAAGTTCCACAGGGTCTTCTCGTCTTATGTGTTTATCTCTGCTTTTGTACAGAGAGATCAGTTTCACCGACCATCTACAGGAGACAGTTAAGACCTCGTTTAGCCATTCATACAGGTCTCGATTTATGGGACAATTGATTGCGCTACCTTTGCACGGTTAGGATACCGCGGCCGTTAAACATAGTGTCACTGGGCAGGCATCACCTTCAATACTTGTTTGGCTGAAGGCTATGTTTTTGGTAAACAGTCGGGTCTTAGGTTTGCCGAGTTCCTTTTGTAGATTATGATCACTCCAGTGTGCGCCCCTGAGTTGGATTGACAGGGTGTGTTCAATGGTGGGGGTGGTTATTATTGAGGCTTTACTGTTAATGGTGTGGTAGGCTGGCGCTTGGGGGGACGTGGTGTCCTGGTTACTCGTTCTAGCATTAGTTCATCTATTGTTATAGGTTGGCCTGCTGTGGATGTAGGGAGTCGTATTGGTTTTGAGGGTTTTTAGTTGATGGAGCTTTGACGCAATCTTTGGGGGTGGCTGCTTTAAGGCCCACGGAGTTGGGTGTGTGAGGGTTATCCGCTAATAGAGGCTGTATCCTTTTTTAAAGGGGCTGTACCCCCTTTAAATAGCCCTTAACTATCACATTTGAGTTAGGTTTGTCTGGGGGGAGAAAAGAAGGGTTAAGGTGGAACTAAGATTCGTCTTGCAGGCAACCAGCTATCACCCAGCTCGGTTGGCTTTTCACCGCTACTAACAAGTCATCCCACTCTTTTGCAACAGAGACGGGTTAGCTCGTGACAGCTGCTTGTGAGTAGCTCGCTTGGGTTTCGGGGTGGCAGGCTTAAGTTCGCTTTGTCTGGTTGTTCTTGCTAGATCATGATGCAAAAGGTACAAGGGGTTATCTTTGCTATATTGTGCTTGGCTTTCATTGTTATTTCATCTTTCCCTTACGGTACTGTTTCTATGGCGTCCGAGTTGTACTTTTCTATCGCCTATACTAAGTCTGGGGTAATGTTTTAGTTGGGCGGGGCGGTGGGTTTTTGATTGTGGTTGGCGGAGCTAGGGTGGGCCTATCAGGGTGATCTGGGGGTGGCAGATATCTTTCAGGTGTAAGCTGAATGCTTTGTGTTGTAGCTACACCCTGATGTGCTAAGTGCACCTTCCGGTACACTTACCTTGTTACGACTTACCTCGTCTCTAATGGCTAGTAGTATATTAGTTAGTGTGTTTGGGGGTCCTGTGAGGAGGGTGACGGGCGGTGTGTACGTGCTCTAGGACCGACTTAAAGAAGGCTTGGTTATCCTGCTTTACTGCTAAATCCGCCTTCTGGGGGCAGGTTTCAAGCCCCTTTTCGTTGGGTTGTTCTATTTTAGAAAATGTAGCCCATTTCTTCCACTTCATAGGCTATACCTCGACCTGTCTTGTTAGTGGGCTGTGGGCTGTTGAGCTCACTGTTGTGCTCTCATGAGGTGGGCTGGCGACGGCGGTATATAGGCTGTTTTGGCAAGAAGTGGTCGGGTGAATCGTGGGTTATCGATTATAGAACAGGCTCCTCTAGGTGGGTTTAGAGCACCGCCAAGTCCTTAGAGTTTTAAGCGTTTGTGCTCGTAGTTCTCAGGCGGATGATTTGTGTTTGGAGGCATCAAGATTTAAGGCTAGGCATAGTGGGGTATCTAATCCCAGTTTGTGTCCTGGCTTTAGTGGGGTGGAATAGATCGTGGGTGCTAAGATCGTTTTCAGGTTGGGCTTGGGGGTGCCTTGAGCTTATGACAGCTTGGGCAGGGTTTGGTCTTAGTTTAGTGTGATAGGCTTGAGCCCACTCTTTACGCCGAGTACAGTTAACTTGAGTTTCTTGTATGACCGCGGTGGCTGGCACAAGATTTACCAACCCTGATTGCTCTAACTAAGTCAGGCTTTCGCCTATTGCTTAAGGTTAATTACTGCTGAGTACCCGTGGGGGTGTGGCGGGGCGGGGCGTTTTAGGCTACAGTGGGTGGGTGTGCCTGATGCCTGCTCCTTGTGCCTTGGTAAGGGGTTTGGGGCATTTGCACTGGGGCGCGGATACTTGCATGTATATGTTGGGCAAGAGTTAACGGTAAGGTTAGGACTGAGTCTTTTGTCCTCGGGGTGGTGGCGTCCATCTTGGCGTCTTCAGCGCCGTGCTTTGGTTTAAGCTACAAGGAC